TTGAATTTGCACCAATGGAAACCATAAATTTCATACACAATAGAAAGATATGATAGATCTATCCTTTTTAGATAGTGAATGGAGTTCTTACGTTCTATCCGATTCACTGGTACTGATCATTGATACTGGAAAATAGATTTTCTTTCTTTTGTTTTGTCTCAACCCATGATTTAAACGAGTCGCACATACACCCTCGTACATGTTCCTCGGCGTTGAGGGCATCCCCGAAGAGCGGGGGATTTCGTAACGTTTCGGATTGGCTGTCTTGGGTTTCTAATAAGTTGTTTAATAGTTGGCATGCTGAATTATAGATTATGGGTTGGTTTAGATCGATCCTAACCGGATGATTATGAATTTCTTCTATTTAATATTCTTCTATTTAATAGATTACTAGAATATTAAACCCTTAAGAAGATAAAATCTGAAATCGTGTATTTGCGTGAAATCACTGCTATTTTTTATCCAACCGCTACAAGATCAACAATTCCATGAGCTTGGGCTTCTGTTGCTGACATAAAAACATCCCTTTCCATGTCTTCGGATACAACCCATAATGGCTTGCCTGTTCTTTGTACATAAACCCTTGTAAGGGTTTCGCGCAGTTTCAGTAGTTCTTCCGCTTCCAGGATAAATTCGCCCGTTTGTGCCTCATAAAAAGCGGCAATAGGTTGATGGATCATTACCCTGATGATATATATAATATAACATAATAAAAGATTCCTCTATCTCGCACGATGAGGCGAGGGTAAGAGATAAAGAATAAGAAAAAAATAGAATTGAACAACCGTACGGGCATTTTTTTCGCATTGCATACGGCTCTCCAATGGAATTCTCTTTTTTACCTTTCATCGAAGAAAGAGAAAATATAGGGTCTCTTATACTCAGATCGGTAAATGATCCAATTACCACCCTTCTTTTTTTCGGATGAGTTAAAAAATACTATGATGGCCCCGTTGCTTTATATATTTATTTCGTCTGTGATTCAGCAATCCCAAAGTTTCTTTGTTTATTTTTTTTTTTATTTGAAAAAAAAAATAAAGAAAAAATAATCTTCTTTTTTTAGTTTCGTACTCTTTCATAACATAAATATTGTTAATAACCTTCCGGTGTGAAAAGAGTTTGTGACGCTGAAATAGGTCTACGATAGGTAAGATAAAATCGGAAATACCCTTACTTTATCTCATACTACTCTTTCGATACATAATCGAATATTTTGAAAAAAAAAAACAATAAATAATTTGCATATCGAATTCGAAGTGCCATGCTATTATTACTTAATATGAATAATTCATATGGTGAAGGCATAGTCTTCTTTTTTCTCTCAAATAAAAAACTCATTGGCGCCAAGCGTGAGGGAATGCTAGACGTTTGGTAATTTCTCCTCCGACCAGGATAAAAGACCCCATTGAGGCGGCCAATCCCATGCATATTGTCTGTACATCTGGTCGCACAAATTGCATAGTATCATAAATAGCTATTCCGGGTATTACCCATCCGCCAGGAGAGTTTATAAACAAATACAGATCCTCGGTATCATTCTCTATACTGAGATATACCATAAGACCAATAAGTTGATTCGAGATCTCGCTATCAACCTCTTGGCCTAAAAAAAGTAATCGTTCTCGATAAAGTCGGTTGATTAGGATAAAATTGTATCCCTTAGGAGCCGTACAGGCACCTTTTGATGCATACGGTTCAACAAAACTTGCGCAAAAAAATCAATGTGTAGACTTCAGCCCTCTTTCTTTTTTCATAGCGGGCTCTTTCTAACGAAGGGGCTTTTCTTCCATTTTTCAAGAACGATGAGTTTGGCTGGTTTTCCTATAATATAAAAAACTATTCACTAAACTCATCGAACTAACTTTTCATTGATGTATTTTTTCATCGGGATCCAATCCAAAAATCACGATGTCATTTTCTTGTTCCTGAATGGGCTTCTTCAATTTTTTTAGGTTTATGCTCTACTCCGAGTAAGGATCTGCCCGATTTTTATTTGCACATATAGGACAAATGACCCCAATACCACGTCTTTTTTTTTTTTCAATTCATTTCTTGCATGTCTTCCGATAAATATTCGACGTATTCATCCCATTTATTATTCGATTGATTAACAGTTTGAGATCACTCCTATTTCAAATAAATTTCTAAATCGAATCATTTATGATATAAGTAATAATCATAGATATTATTACCAATTGGGTTTTTTTAAACGGAGCCTGGATACTTCATTTTATTGGTCCAGCCAAGCCGACCATAAATTATTTTAATTGCTAATATTAATCTGAATACCTCCTCACAAAATGGATCTAATTGCACTTCATTGCGCTTCACGCTACAAATTTTTGATAATTCAATCAATTTTTTTTGGGCAAAACAGAGGATATCTCGATCGGGGGAGAGAATGGGGAAATCCCATATGACCCAATATATCTGACAAGTCGCACTATACGTCAACCCAAGATGCATCTTCCTCTCCGGGACTTCGAAAAGGTACTTTTGGAACACCAATAGGCATAAAATGAAAGAAAAAAGAATTAAGTACTCTATTTCACTTTGATGTGGAAGCGTAATCGTAATAATGGACTTATTGTCTTAATAATATAGAATATCGGCCTTTATCATATTTTAGACAGACATTGAATAAGTTCATAAAATAAAGCAAAACAGAATGAATAAAGGAAAATTCTTACGAATAGGTCCTTTGAACGATGACCAAATATAGATGCATTCGTTCATAGAAAAGGGAATCCACCCCCATTGCGTATTGGTACTTATCGAGTATAGAATAGATCTGCTTCTCTTTTTTCCTACGAACCGAACTGTTCCATTATTACTAAAAGACTATAACAAATATTAATCCTTTTTCCGAGATAATCCACTGAAAAAAAGTGGGTCCATAGCATAGTTTTTTTTTTCAATGCAATAAAGTTACATAGTGTCTATTTTTTGTTCATAAAGGGGTATTCCCATGGGTTTGCCTTGGTATCGTGTTCATACCGTCGTATTGAATGATCCCGGTCGTTTGCTTTCTGTCCATATAATGCATACAGCTCTGGTTGCTGGTTGGGCCGGTTCAATGGCTCTATATGAATTAGCAGTTTTTGATCCCTCCGACCCCGTTCTTGATCCAATGTGGAGACAAGGTATGTTCGTTATACCCTTCATGACTCGTTTAGGAATAACCAATTCATGGGGCGGTTGGAGTATTACAGGAGGCACGATAACGAATCCGGGTATTTGGAGTTACGAAGGTGTAGCCGGGGCACATATTGTGTTTTCTGGCTTGTGCTTCTTGGCAGCTATTTGGCATTGGGTGTATTGGGATCTAGAAATATTTGGTGATGAACGTACAGGAAAACCTTCTTTGGATTTGCCTAAGATCTTTGGAATTCATTTATTTCTCTCAGGAGTAGCTTGCTTTGGTTTTGGCGCATTTCATGTAACAGGATTGTATGGTCCTGGAATATGGGTGTCCGACCCTTATGGACTAACTGGAAGGGTACAAGCTGTAAATCCAGCGTGGGGTGTGGAAGGTTTTGATCCTTTTGTTCCAGGAGGAATAGCCTCTCATCATATTGCAGCAGGGACATTGGGCATCTTAGCAGGCTTATTCCATCTTAGTGTCCGCCCGCCCCAACGTCTATACAAAGGATTACGTATGGGCAATATTGAAACCGTTCTTTCCAGCAGCATCGCAGCTGTCTTTTTTGCAGCTTTTGTTGTTGCTGGAACCATGTGGTATGGTTCAGCCACAACCCCCATTGAATTATTTGGTCCCACCCGTTATCAATGGGATCAGGGATACTTTCAGCAAGAAATATATCGAAGAGTTAGTGCTGGACTAGCCGAAAATCAAAGTTTATCAGAAGCTTGGTCTAAAATTCCTGAAAAATTAGCTTTTTATGATTACATCGGAAATAATCCTGCGAAAGGGGGATTATTCAGAGCGGGTTCAATGGATAACGGGGATGGAATAGCTGTCGGGTGGTTAGGACACCCTATCTTTAGAGATAAAGAAGGGCGTGAACTTTTTGTACGTCGTATGCCTACTTTTTTTGAAACATTTCCAGTTGTTTTGGTAGACGGAGATGGAATTGTTAGAGCCGATGTTCCTTTTAGAAGGGCAGAATCGAAGTATAGTGTCGAACAAGTAGGTGTAACTGTTGAGTTCTATGGTGGCGAACTGAATGGAGTGAGTTATAGTGATCCTGCTACTGTGAAAAAATATGCTAGACGTGCTCAATTGGGTGAAATTTTTGAATTAGATCGTGCTACTTTGAAATCCGATGGTGTTTTTCGTAGCAGTCCAAGGGGTTGGTTTACTTTTGGCCATGCTTCGTTTGCTCTGCTCTTCTTCTTCGGACACATTTGGCATGGTGCTAGAACCTTGTTCAGAGATGTTTTTGCTGGTATTGACCCAGATTTGGATGCTCAAGTGGAATTTGGAGCATTCCAAAAACTTGGAGATCCAACGACAAGAAGACAAGTAGTCTGATGCAACATTGCTCTGTTATTTTTCGCTTCTCGCTTCTATTTTCTGTTTGTGATTTTACATAAGGTACTGGAGAAATCTGGATTTAAATCGCCGCCTTTTCTTTGATTCTTCTTTTTTCTCTTTAATCTGGGAGATAATCCCAAATAAACAGGTATGGAAGCTATAATTGTAAACCACGATCGAATTTATGGAAGCATTGGTTTATACATTCCTCTTAGTCTCGACTCTAGGGATCATTTTTTTCGCTATCTTTTTTCGAGAACCGCCTAAAGTTCCAACTAAAAAAATGAAATGATTTTTCATTATCTCAATTGAAGCAATGGGCCTACCAATATTGGTAGGCCCATTGCTTCAACTAGTCCCCGTGTTCCTCGAATGGATCTCTTAGTTGTTGAGAGGGTTGCCCAAAAGCAGTATATAAGGCATACCCAGTAAAACTTACAAGTAAACCAGATATAGAGATGGCGACTAGGGTTGCTGTTTCCATTCTTATATAATTTCAAGACCACAGTGGATCTATGATAAGATCGTTTATTTACAACGGAATGGTATACAAAGTCAACAGATCTCAATGAATACAAAATAGGATTTATGGCTGCACAAACAGTTGAGGGTAGTTCTAGATCTGGTCCAAGACGAACTGCTGTAGGGGATTTATTGAAACCATTGAATTCGGAATATGGTAAAGTAGCTCCTGGATGGGGAACTACTCCTTTGATGGGTGTCGCAATGGCTCTATTTGCGATATTCCTATGTATTATTTTGGAGATTTATAATTCTTCCGTTTTACTGGACGGAATTTCACTGAATTAAATTTACAAGAACCACAAAATCTCCTAGCTTTTAAATACAAAAAGTGAAGCATTTAGGTCTCGGATTTTGATTTTAGCTCATTTTTTTTGGTAGTTCGACCGCGAAATTTTTTTGTTTCTGTATTTCCGGAATATGAGTGTGTGACTTGTTATAATGGATCCTATTGATAGTACAAAGAATGGGTCTGTCGTCTTGATAGAGATGGTTTTACCCCGTCGGATATTCATTCTAGTATCTGGAGCACGGAATAGATGAAATAGATCACGAAGTATTCGAACTATGATTCATACTTAATATTCAGACCTCGCAGCCGGATTCCACAAATTTTTCCAAAGAAAAAGTTAGAAATTGAAATTGAAAGATTTTTTTCTTTCAAATTCCCATTTCTGCTTTGATTTGACTCAAAGGACAAACGTTTCTTTGTATTTTTAGTCATTCTATCTATTCTCCTCGTTGAATAAATGATGATCCAATGGTTCTTACTCGGGGAATCTTTGGACTTTGTTTGAAGGTTTTATTGACTCATCGTGGTTCTAGTATGAATCTGAGGTTTCAATTGATTCATAGGGTCTTAACAAGAAAATTCCTATCAATAATAAAGAAAACAAAAATAAAGCTGCATTACCTACAAAAAAAAAATAACAAATCAAAGAAAAAGAAATAGGTAAATAGAAGATTCAAGAGGCCTGTAACGATCAACATAAAGACAAGTGAGCCGACTTGATTTTTTGGCATTCTAATTATAACCACAAAGAAGAGCTTTCTGATTTTTACTCTTCCGTATCTTTAGATAAGATTGAATCAGAAGATTAAGAAGTTTCCAATTTTCTATTCCATACCCTTTTCAACCAGTATTTGGGTCTTTTTGTTTGAGCTGTACGAGATGAAATTCTCATATACGGTTCTCGGAGGGGGAGTCTCCTTGGTTTACCTATCTCAATAAAGTTTACGATTGGTTCGAAGAACGTCTTGAGATTCAGGCGATTGCAGATGATATAACTAGTAAATACGTTCCTCCTCATGTCAACATATTTTATTGTCTAGGAGGAATTACGCTTACTTGTTTTTTAGTACAAGTAGCTACAGGCTTTGCTATGACTTTTTACTACCGTCCAACCGTTACTGAGGCTTTTGCTTCTGTTCAATACATAATGACGGAAGCTAACTTTGGTTGGTTAATCCGATCAGTTCATCGATGGTCGGCAAGTATGATGGTCCTAATGATAATCCTGCACGTATTTCGTGTGTATCTCACTGGTGGTTTTAAAAAACCTCGCGAATTAACTTGGGTTACTGGTGTGGTTCTGGCTGTATTGACTGCATCCTTTGGTGTAACAGGTTATTCTTTACCTTGGGACCAAATTGGGTATTGGGCAGTCAAAATTGTAACAGGCGTACCGGAAGCGATTCCGGTAATAGGATCGCCTTTAGTAGAGTTATTACGCGGAAGTGCTAGTGTGGGACAGTCCACTTTGACTCGTTTTTATAGTTTGCACACTTTTGTATTACCTCTTCTTACTGCCGTATTTATGTTAATGCATTTTCTAATGATACGTAAACAAGGTATTTCTGGTCCTTTATAAACAATATAGATCCTAGAGATTTGTAATCAATCATTTATCTTATTACTTGGGGGAGGAACAATACTATTTCATTGCTACAAATATGGATTATTAACAAAGAATAAGACATGTGTTTGGAAATTTTCCCTCAACTCCACAATATTGTATTATTTATTTGACATGAACGAATAGTTGAAGGGAATTCTCCGAAGAGAAAATGGATTATGGGAGTGTGTGACTTGAACTAGTGATTGGGCCGTGCAGAAATATGCTTTTATCTGCTACATTGGAATTCACAACCAAATGTGTCTTTGTTCCAACCGCCGCCCCATAGAGAGGATAGGGATAGGCTGGTTCGCTTGAAGAGAATACTTTCTATGATCAAACCCAAGCATGCCGTGCATGAACAGGCTCCGTAAGATCCAGTAGAATAAGTGATGTGTCATAATCCAGATTATCTTTTAACTATTTTACTTACTTAATAGTATGGAAATGCATTCATTTCTTCTGCATCGATCCGATTTATGATACTATCGGAGTGAAACAAGGGATCTAAAGAAGAGCAGCGGCTAGACTGTATTAGTAACAAGTAAATCCTTTGTACGTGAAAAATCTCATCTCGATCTATTT